TCTTTTTTTGGACAGAATAGAAAAATCCCCTTTTTTTTCTTTTGATATCTCCGGACTGATTAAAGTAATTTTTAGAAATTGGGTGGGGAAAGGGGAAGCATTCAAAATTGTAGAGTATACAGAAGACGAAAGAAAAAGAGAAGAAGAAAAAGAGACGAAGGAAAGAACGGAGAAAGAGCGAATACAGATAGCAGAGGCCTGGGATACCATTCCAATTACACAAGTAATAAGAGGTTGCATGTTACTAACTCAATCTATTTTTAGAAAATATATTGTATTACCTTCATTGCTAATTGCAAAAAATAGTGGACGCATGTTCCTATTTCAATTTCCCGAATGGTTTGAGGATTTACAGGAATGGAATAGAGAGATGCATGTTAAATGTACCTATAATGGTGTTCCATTATCCGAAACAGAATTTCCGAAAAATTGGTTGACAGACGGTATTCAGATAAAAATCTTATTTCCTTTCCGTCTGAAACCCTGGCACAAATCGAAATTACGATCATCTAAGAAAGGTTTAATGAAAAAGAAAAAAGAAAAAGATGATTTTTGTTTTTTAACAGTTTGGGGAATGGAAACTGAACTTCCTTTTGGTTCGCCCCGAAAACGACCTTCCTTTTTTAAACCCATTTTTAAGGAAATTGAAAAAAAAATTGGAAAATTTAAAAAGAAGTCTTCTCGAGTTCTAATAGTTTTTAAAAGAAAAATAAAATTACTTCGAAAAGTTTTAAAAGAAACAAAAGAATGGGTTATCGAAAGTGTTATTTTTATAAAAAGAATAATAAAAGAACTTTCAAAAATTCTGTTATTTCGATTAACAGGAAGAGAAGTATATGAATCAAGTGAAATTAAAGAAGAAAAAGATTCTATAATAAGCAATCAGCTAATTCACGAATCATTTAGTGAAATTGCATCTACGAATTGGACAAATTATTCATTAACAGAAAAAAAAATCAAGGATTTGACTACTAGAACAAGTACAATTCGAAATCAAATAGAAAGAATTATAAAAGAGCAAAAAAAAGTAACTCCAAGAATAAATAATATTAGTCTTAAAAAAACAAGTTATAATGCTAAAAGATTCGAAAAATGGCAAATATTCAAAAAAAGAAATGCTCAATTAATCTCTAAATTACCTCTTTTTTTGAAATTTTTCATTGAAAGAATCTACACAGATATATTTTTATGTATCATTAATATTCCCAGAATGAATACAGAACTTTTTCTTGAATCAACAAAAAAAATTATTGATAAATCCATTTACAATAATGAAAGAAAACAAGAAAGAATTAATAAAATTAAGAAAAATCTAATTCCATTTATTTCGACTATAAAAAAGTCACTTGATAATATTAGTAATAGTCAAAAAAATTCACCTATTTTTTATGACTTATCCTACGTGTCACAAGCATATGTATTTTTCAAATTATCACAAATCCAAGTTAGTAACTCGTATAAATTAAAAGCTGTTCTTCAATCTCAAGGAATCCCCCCGCCTGAAATAAAGGATTCTTTTGAAACACAAGAAATGGTTGATTCGAAATTAGGGGATAAGAAACTTCCGAGTTATGAAATGAATCAATGGAAAAAGTGGTTAAGAGGATATTATCAATACAATTTATCTCAGAGCAGATGGTATAGATTAATACCAGAAAAATGGCGCAATACAGTTCATCAACGTCGTATAGCTAAAAAGGAAAATTTTAGCAAAAGGCATTCATATGAAAAAGACCAATTAATTGATTTCAAAAAAAAAAAACAAATTGAAGTATATTCATTATCTAATCAAAAAAGAAAAGAGAATTTGCAAAAATACTATAAATATGATCTTTTATCATATAAATTTCTTAATTATGAAAATAAAACGGAATACTTTTTTTATAGATCTCCGTTTCAAGGACGTAAGAAGCAAGAGATTTCTTATAACACGCATAAAGAAAATATACTGAGGAACATCCCTATCGATAATTATCTAGGAAAGGTCCATATTCTATATATGGAAAAAACGGTCGATAGAAAATATTTTGATTGGAACATTCTCAATTTTGATCTTAAACAAAAAGGCGATATTGAGGCCTGGGTCAGCAATGGGAATCAAAATACTCAAATAATTCCTAAAAAAGATCTTTTTTACCTTATGATTCCAGAAATCAATCCACCAAACTCCGACAAAGTATTTTTTGATTGGATGGGAATGAATGAAAAAATGCTAAAGTGTCACATAGCGAATTTGGAACCTTGGTTCTTCCCAGAATTTGTGTTACTTTATAATGCATATAAAAGGAAACCTTGGTTTATACCAAGCAAATTACTTCTTTCAAATTTGAATAAAAATGAAAATAGTAGTGAAAATAAAAAAATAAATCAAAAGCAAAAAGGAAGTTTTTTGATACCATCGAATAAAAAGCATCGAAATCAAGGAGAAAAAGAACCCACAAGTCGAGGAAATCTTGGATCCGTTCTCTCACAACAAAAAGATAGTGAAGAAAATTATGCAAGATCAGACATGAAAAAGGGGAAAAAGAAAAAACAATACAAAAGCAGCGCGAGAGCAGAACTAGATTTCTTCCTGAAACGTTATTTGCTTTTTCAATTGAGATGGGACGATACTTTGAATCAAAGACTGATCAATAATGTCAAGGTATATTGTCTCCTGCTTAGACTGATAGATCCAACCCAAATTACTATACCCTTGATTCAAAATAGAGAAATGAGTTTGGATATAATGCTGATTGAGAAGAATTTAACTCTTAACCAATTGATGAAAAAGGGAATATTGATTATAGAACCCATTCGTCTGTTTGGAAAAAACGATGCACAATTTATTATGTATCAAACCATAGGTATTTCATTGGTTCATAAGAGTAAGCACCAAACTAATCAAAAATACCAAGAACAAAGATATGTTTCTAAGAAGAATTTTGATGAAACTATTTCATCACACCAAAGAATAACTGAAAATAGAGACAAAAATCATTTGGATTTGCTTGTTCCTGAAAATATTTTATCGTTTAGACGTCGTAGAAAGTTGCAAATTCTAAGTTGTTTTAATTCAAAGAATAGAAATGGTGAAGATAGAAATCCAGTATTTTGGAATGCAAAGGACGTAAAAGACAGCAGCCAAGTTTCGCATGACAGTAACCATTTTGATAGAGAGAAAAATCAATTAATGAAATTAAAGCTCTTTCTTTGGCCTAATTATCGATTAGAGGATTTAGCTTGTATGAATCGTTATTGGTTTGATACCAATAATGGCAGTCGTTTCAGTATGTTAAGAATACATCTGTATCCACGATTGCAATTTTGACATTTCGTGGATAATACACTTTTTCTATATATTCTATACCCTATATATATAATAGGGTATATCAAAGCAAACAAATACATAGATCACATGTCTTGTCTCACATTTCATTCTAATATCCAATAGGAAATGAATAATGTCTCGATTAGATCTCGAAATGAATCAACAAAATCTTCTTTGTTTTAGGTCTAAATTCTTCGATGCGAAAATGTACCAATCCTTTTCTATCCCTATCTAAATCCAATTAGAAATTGGATTAATTGATTTGAATTCAGAAAATTAGGAGTTCATAAAGAAATTTGGATTAGATTATTGTATATACCAGATTCCAATTAATGGCATTATTATTACTGATCAATAAAATCCATATCTGTAAAAAGGGAAAGGGGATTTTTTTATGGTAACAAATTCATTCATTTCGGTTATTTCTCAAAAAGAAAACGAAGAAAACAGAGGGTCTGTTGAATTTCAAGTATTCAGTTTTACCACTAAGATAAGAAGACTTACTTCACATTTGGAATTGCACAAAAAAGACTCTTCATCCCAGAGAGGTTTGCGGAAAATTTTGGGAAAACGCCAACGACTGCTAGCCTATTTGTCAAAAAAAAATAGAAGACGCTATAAAGAATTAATTAGTGAGTTAAATATTCGAGAGATAAAAACTCGTTAATTTGAAGCGTGATACCATTTGAGCTTAGTCGTTTAAATTTTGATGAACTTCTTTTTACTTTCAGCAATGCATGGAAGAACGACTCGGGAAAAAACTTATGATTGCACCAACTACAAGAAAAGACCTCATGATAGTCAATATGGGCCCTCACCACCCATCAATGCATGGTGTTCTTCGACTGATTGTTACTCTCGATGGTGAAAATGTTATTGATTGTGAACCAATACTGGGTTATTTACATAGAGGGATGGAGAAAATTGCGGAAAATCGAACAATTATACAATATTTGCCTTATGTAACACGTTGGGATTATTTAGCTACTATGTTCACAGAAGCAATAACCGTAAATGGACCCGAACAGCTAGGCAATATTCAAGTACCTAAAAGGGCTAGCTATATCAGAGCTATTATGTTGGAGTTAAGTCGTATCGCTTCTCATTTGTTATGGCTTGGCCCTTTTATGGCAGATATTGGGGCACAGACCCCTTTCTTCTATATTTTTCGAGAACGAGAGTTAATATATGACTTGTTCGAAGCTGCTACCGGTATGCGCATGATGCATAATTATTTTCGTATCGGAGGGGTAGCTGCTGATCTACCTCATGGCTGGATAGATAAATGTTTGGATTTTTGCGATTATTTTTTAACCGGGGTTGCTGAATATCAAAAGCTTATTACGCGGAATCCTATTTTTTTAGAACGAGTTGAAGGCGTAGGCATTATTGGCGCAGAAGAAGCACTAAATTGGGGTTTATCGGGCCCAATGCTACGAGCTTCCGGAATACAGTGGGATCTTCGTAAAATTGATCGTTATGAGTCTTACGACGAATTTGATTGGGAGATTCAATGGCAAAAAGAAGGGGATTCATTAGCTCGGTATTTAGTACGAATCAGTGAAATGACAGAATCCATAAAAATTATCCAACAGGCTCTGGAAGGAATTCCAGGGGGACCCTATGAGAATTTAGAAATTCGACGCTTTGGTAGAATAAAAGACCCTGAATGGAATGATTTTGACTATCG